GGGGTCGAGTTATTGATGTGAGATGGATCCATAGAAAGGGGGTTTCCAATTATAATCCAGAAAGGATTCGTGTATATATTTCACAGAAACGTGAAATCAAAGTAGGTGATAAAGTAGCTGGAAGACATGGGAATAAGGGTATAATTTCTAAGATTTTGTCTAGACAAGATATGCCCTATTTGCAAGATGGAACGCCCGTTGATATGGTATTCAACCCATTAGGAGTCCCCTCACGAATGAATGTGGGACAGATATTTGAATGTTCGCTCGGGTTAGCGGGGGATCTGCTAAAGAAACATTATAGAATAGGACCCTTTGATGAGAGATATGAGCAAGAGGCCTCAAGAAAACTAGTGTTTTCTGAATTATATGAAGCCAGTAAGCAAACAAAAAATCCATGGGTATTTGAACCCGAATATCCGGGAAAAAGCAGAATATTTGATGGAAGAACAGGAGATCTTTTTGAACAACCTGTTCTAATAGGAAAGTCCTATATCCTAAAATTAATTCATCAAGTTGATGATAAAATCCATGGACGTTCCAGTGGGCATTACGCACTTGTTACACAACAACCTCTTAGAGGGAGGGCCAAACAAGGGGGACAAAGAGTAGGAGAAATGGAAGTTTGGGCTCTAGAGGGATTTGGTGTTGCTCATATTTTACAAGAGATGCTTACTTCTAAATCTGATCATATTAGAGCTCGTCAAGAAGTACTTGGTGCTACGATTATTGGAGCACCAGTACCTAACCCAGAGGGTGCTCCAGAATCTTTTCGATTGCTCGTTCGAGAACTACGATCTTTGTCCCTGGAACTGAATCATTTCCTTGTATCTGAAAAGAACTTCCAGATGGATAGGAAGGAAGCTTGATCTCAATGAATCAGAATTTCTATTCTATGATCGACCAGTATAAACATCAACAACTTCGAATTGGACCAGTTTCCCCTCAACAAATAAAGGCTTGGGCAAAAAAAATTCTACCCAATGGAGAGATAGTTGGAGAGGTGACAAAACCCTATACTTTTCATTATAAAACTAATAAACCGGAGAAAGATGGATTATTTTGTGAAAGAATTTCTGGACCCATAAAAAGTGGGATTTGTGCTTGTGGAAATTACCGAGGGATTGGGGCTGAAAAAGAAGACCCGAAATCTTGTGAAGAATGCGGGGTGGATTTTGTTGATTCTCGGGTACGAAGGTACAAAATGGGATACATCAAACTGACATGTCCAGTGACTCATGTGTGGTATTTGAAACGTCTTCCTAGTTATATTGCGAATCTTTTAGATAAGCCCCTTAGGGAATTAGAGGGCCTAGTATATTGCGATGTGTGATTTGATCGAAATTTTCATTTGACAGATTTGGACTGAGAAACTGTCATCCCATTTAATCTGATTGGGATGCCCCCGGATCTGACATGTATCTTGGGAGGAGGAACATGAAGCTCAGAATTATGGGTGCATTCAAGACTTAAAAATGGAAGAAAAGGGGGATTGATCCATGGTCGATTCCGTAACAGATAATATAGGAATAGTTAGTCATACCTCGTGAAAAAAGACTTTTTGTGGAATTATACATTCCATTTCTTTGAGAAAGAAATTCTGTTCAGGTAAGCGCAAGCGAATATGGCATGGTTACGGGAGCTTATATATCGCATATATGCTTCAAGGGATATCATGGCACATAACCATCGAGGTGAGTAGAGACCTAAAAAAGATCGAATGGAACAATACAATATATAGACAAATAAATCCTTTACGAGTCCCAAAATATTCCTTTCAGGGGATTCATCATTTGAGGGGAAGTAGACTACTCAAGAATTTCACATTTCCTTTTTTTTTCGTAAACACATAAAAGAAAGTAAAAAAGGTTAGAGTAAAAATAAAAAATAAAATAAGATAAGATAAGAATGAATCAATGAAAGGCTGGTCCTTACTGGGAACTTGAGTAAAGAGTAGCTTTTTATAGGGTTTTATCGAACAAAGTTTAAACAGAAGAAGAACCCCTTTCTTTATTTGGTGTAACTACTTGAGCCGGATGAGAGGAAACCTTCACGTCCGATTGTGAGGGGGGGATCCAATACTATAGGAACCTATCTCGATTTTTCTTTTGCTAGGTCCATAGCTAAAAAACCTACTTTCTTACGATTACGAGGTTCATTCGAATATGAAATCCAATCCTGGAAATACAGCATCCCACTCTTTTTTACTACTCAAGGTTTCGAGACATTTCGAAACCGAGAAATATCTACGGGGGCAGGTGCTATCAGAGAACAATTAGCCGATTCGGATTTGCGAATTATTATAGATAATTCTTTGGTAGAATGGAAGGAATTAGGAGACGAAGAGTCCGCAGGAAATGAATGGGAAGATAAAAAAATTAGAAGAAGAAAGGATTTTTTGGTTAGGCGCATAGAATTAGCTAAACATTTTATTCGAACAAATGTAGACCCAGAACGGATGGTTTTGTGCCTATTACCAGTTCTTCCTCCTGAGTTGAGA